GAGAAGATGATAAGACAGATAGCAAAGGGACAGAATTAGGCACCTGATCGTGAAGGGGCAGAACTCTTTGACTTTCGTGGCTTAAAAAAAGCAGCTTCAGCAAAGATTCGTGACAACGGTATGCGAAGCCCTACAATCTTGTGCTGAACGCCATTCCTTGTATAGTACTTAAGACATTTGATGAAACGACTTTATGTCGATGTCGATGAAGCCAGGGGTAAACCCCAAAAAAGGGTTACGGATCCTCCTTTCCTTTGCCCCTAATAAGATAAGACTCTATCACCGGAAAAGAAATTCTTTTTTATTTTATTGAGCGTGGGGAATCTAATTTCCAACTAGCCTCCTTCCTTTCCTCGTGCATGTGCATACTGTATTTGCATACTTCATTGAAGACAGAAGAAAAAAAGGCTGGTTGATAGATATAAGGTGGACTGGGTCCCTCCTCTCCTCTTCCTCCACCCCTATCCTGGGAGAAGCCATATCTCTGAGATTGATGCTTCGGCCAGAAAAGGAAAAGTTTATAGACATCTCGACTACGGACTATAGACAGCAAAAAAAGGGACTCAGACTTCCTATTCAGGCACGAGTCGAGTAGGAAGCACTTTTGGAAGAGGATTTCTCCCCATTTTTAGGGCTTTTATTGGTCCGCCAGAACGAACCCACCAAAAAAAGCGGGCAGGGTTAGCCCAAGTAAGCCAGGGCTTGAACCTTGACTGAATGCAGCTTAGTTGGCCTTAGCCTGAGATAAACCCAATCACCAATGTTTAACTCTCTCTCAGTTCTGTCTTTGTCAGCAAGTTGTTTCATTCGATGCTAGGTCCGGATTTACAATCGACTTCCTTCCTCTATCATGAAAAGATCTGCAGAGCAGTTATTACAAAAAGACTAGCATCTCTAACAGGAAAAGCAAGCAAAGACCTCCCCTTTGTTTGGTGGCCTCCTTCCTTGAGAAGAGTGAAAGCAGAATCAGACTCTCGTACGTCCTTCCTTCCCCAATCAATCCATTCATGTGAAGGTCAGGGTAACGGAAAGATGAAGCGAAGGGAATGAAAATAGAAAGGAAAGGCTCATTCAACAGGAAAGCTTTGTGCTCTTTCTAGCTTTGGCTTAGGCTAGAATGGAATACGCACTTAGAGAGACTGGAGTAGATAAAGGTAAGAAGCAAGGAAGGTCTCAGTAGCTGTCACGTATTCCGAAAGAAATTCTATACAGACTTTCATCCACTTTCACATGCCGCTTCATTGTACTTTCCATGGAAAAGGATGCTTCCGGCGGCCTTTCACTTTGCCGTTGGAGTCAAAAAGACAAATGCCTCAAAACACACGTATTAAAGACTAGTAAGGGATCGATTCCCAGAGTTCGTTGGAGCTCAATGTGATGTGAAAGCGAGAAAGGGATGGGGGAAGATAAGGGGATGGTAGATAGGCCGGAATAGGCCGATTCGCGATCTTGTTGGGCCAGAGTGAAAGAGAAAGTGTTCCGCTAGACCATTAGGAGCTGGGACCACTACTTGACGTATGGGCTTCAAACTATCATCTAAGAAAGAGTCTAATTCCGTATTCAGATACTCGATCTAGGGTTGTCTTCAATCCACTACATCGATCAAGGAACATTCTTTTCTATCGGGATTTGGATGCTATGCCAATATGTCGTAAACCGATACCTCGGAATTCGATGTTGTAGAGGAATTGGGTGTCCCCGAGTTGACCGAAAATGCCGTCTTTCAATAGTAGTATACTCAAAGGGGTAAAAGAGAGTCAGTCTTTCACTTATTGACTTTTTTTTTTTACCTCTTGATCCCGAGAAGAAGCTCCGGCATCCAAATCAAAAGAAAAGGTTTTTATTCCCTGTTGCAGAAGCTGATTAAATAGCAACCGCTTTTACTTAACGATCTTTTCTTGACTTGCTTCCGGGCTAAGCCACAACCTCACCTCTTCGATGCGGGGTTCGCGCCCTCGATAAGCCGTTCCTCCAGCTTTAGAATATGGGAAAAGAGATCCGCCTCGATTGCGGCCCGTATCCTCCGTCTAATTAACCTTCTTCTGGGACTCCTCCATTGGACCTTTCCCTATACAACCTAAGCTCTTTCTTTCCCCGCACACTTTGGATGCTACACCTTTTCCTTCTTCAAATCTAGCCTATCCACCTTCCTTGTTTAAAAAATCTTCTACTGTGCCATTAGGCGCTTGGTTGTTCTGTCATTAGGCTTCGTACCTCTGTGATCTTTGACTTTAGTCGAACTACATCCTCTATACCTATCATGGAAAACAATTCAATTCTCTAGGACCGATTTCCCCATGTACTACGACTCTGCTCCTTCTGCCTATTTAGAACTTGGTAAGACTTGGCCTTCCCCTTCTAGTTCATCTATACACTTAGACTTTTAAAGTACCTCTACGTAGGTGATGCTATTCTAGTCGTTTGAGGTCCAGTGCCTTGGAAAAACCTTTCAAAATTCTCGGCTGGAATGATTGGAGGATAGATGCCTTCTTGAGTGCCTACCTAGGTCAAATTCAGTCTTCCTGGCATGGGGCCACCGGTTCGGGCTCTCCTTGCATTCTATACACACCTAAAAAGAAAAAGAATATATCTAGCAGCCTTGTAGCGGCATGACATTACATCATCTTACGTCTATGGTATAGTAGAATGATATCCATCGTATTTACTACCGTTCATTATCTGGGCATTCATTAGCAATTTCCCTTATCAGTCGTGGATGGCTACGCCTAGTTTGGCATGAGAAAGTGGGTTGGAGGCTAGAGGCCCCCCTCTTCCTTGATCACAAGATCATCTGTCTGTGATCCTCTGACGATCTCATTCTCTCAGCGATCCATGCCACTTTACGGTCTTGCGAGCAGATCTTCTCACGTGACGGTCATCTTCTGATTTGGATCTAACTTCCTTCATCATGGATGGTTATACACCAGTTTTCTAATAAGCAATGAAAGGCTCCCTATAGAGCGCCCAAGTCAGGCGATCTAACCAAGTGCGATTCCGAAAGGAGCGATTCCTTTTTCACCACCGGGCGCCGTACGTGACACTCTCGTTTTAGCATAGCGTCCCACTAAAAAGAGCGTTTAGGACTTGGCGATAATGATTAACATTGTGTATGCGCCAGTGCGATGCAGTGAACGCGCCATCAGCGATGTTCGCAATTCCGAGGTTTGGAACCCTTCGCCCCGATGACCCATACAACATCAGGATCCATTACGCACGATATGCCGACTCCTACTGGGAATCGTGGGTACTCGTTGAGCTCACAGGAAGGATTCATAGACGTATAACTCGCTTCCTACGATCCAGCCTTCTCCGGGGCCGATGCTTCTCACATTCATCACGCGTCCATCGGGGTCTGTAACTCGGTTTTCGCGTCTATAGAGGTGCCCTTATGTTATTCTCTCTCGATCATTCGGTTTAGTTGTTCATCGAACCTATGATTTCAGGGATCGCTCCACTCCTAGAGCAAACGCTCTTTGCGGGTCTCCTTCGTTCTTGTGATGGCACCGAAAGGTCTTGTGGTAGAGCTACATAGAGGGCTGTGTGTCGGGCGATAGAGTCAAACTCGGCCTACTACGGAAAATTTCCTCATTTCGCACACCGTCTGGGTAAATGGATCTTTGGCTACGGTTCATTCTAAACGGGTTGGAACCCTCTGGTCAAGGCAACCATAGCCAAAGAAAGAAAACCAAAAGAGCCGGTTCCGACCTTGAGGTCTATTCTCGTCTTTCCCCTTATGTACTGCCAAGCGGGATACAAGGAAGCGCCTGACTTTGAACATAAATAATATCTATCACTCTTAACCTTCCGACCGATTGATGGTCATGAACCTTTTTTTTTTAGATTATTACGGAAAAAAAAGAGTTGGCACCTGAGAGAACTCAGTACGGGGAATGGTTATTCGGTGGTTATGTATGGGATGCCCGGGCATTGATTGAGAAGGACGCTGCTTTCTGAGGCGCATCAGTTCTATTAGCCACTGCTCTCATAAGAGACAGAGACTCGGCGGCGGAATCCCTTTCGCGAAAGAGTTCGGTTACCAGCGCTTCCCTTATATCTCCGATCGAGCAGCAGATCAATCAATCTTTCGTTCCTTCCCTCTTGTGTGTGAGCTTGACCGGTGCTCTTCACCATCTGTCTTGAAGTCAGGGTTACCTCCTTCTGTGGTTTCACCCTTTTGGGTGTAATAGCTTCAAAGTTAGATAGTTTACGAAGTCCCCTCATCAGACAGGTCCGCTTCCTAAGCCTTTTGTAGCGCGTGCCCCAAGGTACGCTCGGTTCCGGTAGAGCCTGGAGCGACCTGAAGATAGGGGTCACTTTTCCCAAGGAAGGTACTGTGGGAATTTGGAGCGAATCGAGCTTGGTTTGGTCGCCCTAAGCCGAAGCTTCTTATTTATTGATCTTGCCCAGCGTTAGGGAGGGGTTTTCCCTTCTCCTCATCAAAAACGACTTCTATATAGGTTTTCACCCTTCCTTTCGTGCAACCTGATCTAAATTTCGTCGTAAATAAGGAGACCTTCGCGTTGCATGTCAACGCCCGTACGGGAGCGGATTGCCGATGGATGGAGGCGGCTGCATCTAAGAGTTGAGTTCCAGGAGACTGAACAAGATGGCCTGAAGCAGGATAGACTCATTGAGGGAGTGAGCTCCCGTGCTCCTAATGTAGAGCTAGAACTACTGCTACCGTGGAATCCGCGATCACACATGAGTACCTCGCCTTCCAAAAAAAGCGGCTGCTAATTATAGCACTAATGCTAATGGGGACCATCGATCAAGATGGACTTCGGAGACTGCAATCGAATTGAGAAAAAAAATAGAAAGAAAATATAGGGCCAACTCTTCTAGTTGTGACCCTTATTACGTTACTCAACCAGCTGATAAAAGGTCGAATCCAGCAGGGCTGCAGGCACGAAATGACGATCAAATCCGTTAATTAAAGGAAGCCTAATCAAAGCAGGCAAACAAGAAGATCTGACTGAGTTGATGATGGACCGGATCTCGAA